GAATCATAACGACTTACTTCAATTTTGACTCTATCTCCTGGCAGTATCCGTATAAAACTCCGTCGGATCTTTCCTGAAACATAACCTAGAATTATATCTTCATTATCTAAACGAACCCGGAACATGCCGTTGGGAAGCGATTCAGTAATTAAACCTTCATGAATCCATTTTTGTTCTTTCATTCCAGGTAAAACCCCCTTGAAGTATCAACTAGTGGAGGAAGAACCCTATTAGACAACCCGCCCCTTCTCTTTTCTTTTTCACAAATAAGAAGTTTCGTATTCAATTGGGATATTATAAGGATTACCATATATAACACAAAATTTCTCCGCCTATTCTTTCCAGTCGAGCCTCTCGGTCTGTCATTATACCCCGAGAGGTAGAAAGAATTACAACCCCCATCCCACCTAAAATTCTAGGAATTCTTTGATAGTTAGAATAGATTCGTAGACCCGGCCGACTGATCCGTTTTAAATTTAAAAGATTTCTATAAGGCCTTTTCCTATTCCTTCTATGTCGTAGGGTTAAAACCAAAAAAGATTTGTTGTTTTCTCGATGTTTTCTCACGTTTTCGATAAAACCCTCTCGTAAAAGTATTTTAACAATACTTTGGCTGATATTAGTAGATGCTACTCGAACCACGCTTTTTCTATACATATCGGCATTTCGTATAGAGGTTATTATGTCAGCAATAGTATCACTACCCATGATTAATTAAAATTATTGGTGCCTCCAAATTTGGATATAATCAACATGTTTTTATTTTTTTTTTTTTTTACGTATTTGTTTATGAATATTAATTTTGAAAGGTATATACGTGAGACAAAATCTACTAAATTAATCTATTTCTTTTAAATACCCTACTATAACCTATAACCATATCGTGGTCTCATTTTATAATACCTCGGGAGCTAATGAAACTATTTTAGTAAAATTGAACTGTCTCAATTCTCGGGCAATCGCACCAAAAACTCGAGTTCCTTTTGGATTTCCTTCTTGATCAATCACAACTGCAGCATTGTCATCATATCGTATTATCATACCGTTGTCACGTTTAAGTTCTTTACAAGTACGGACAATTACAGCTCTGACCACTTCTGATCTTTCTAGAGGCATGTTTGGGACTGCGTCTTTGATCACAGCAACAATAATGTCACCAATATGAGCATATCGACGATTGCTAGCTCCTATGATTCGAATACACATCAATTCTCGAGCCCCGCTGTTATCTGCTACATTCAAATGGGTCTGAGGTTGAATCATATCATTTTTTTTTTTTTTTTTTTTTACAATACAAAGGTCGAAGAAAAAAAGAAATATTGTTTGTCCAAAAAAAGACACCTGCACCCGCTATTTTTTTTTACCCAAGGCCTATTTATTTTTTATCCCGAAATGATGAATTGAGCTCGTATAGGCATTTTGGATGCTGCTATTGAAATAGCCCTTCTAGCTATATTTTCTGTTACTCCACCCATTTCATAAAGGATTCGACCTGGTTTAACAACAGCTACCCAATATTCGGGAGAGCCTTTACCTGAACCCATACGTGTTTCTGCGGGTCTTACTGTAACTGGTTTATCTGGAAATATACGGACCCATATTTTTCCACCGCGACGTGCATTTCGTGTCATTGCTCGTCGACCTGCTTCTATTTGTCTAGATGTGATCCAAGCGGGTTCAAGTGCCTGAAGAGCGTATTTACCAAAACAAATATCATTACCTCGATAAGATATTCCCTTCATTCTTCCTCTATGTTGTTTACGGAATCTGGTTCTTTTGGGGTTATAGTTGATGGTTTGTTTTGAATTCCATCTCTACTACAGAACCGGACGTGAGAGTTTCTTCTCATCCAGCTCCTCGCGAATAAAATGAATTCAAATTAAAGATTTTGAATTCAATTCAGATATAATTTGAATTAAGATATACATGTATTTAATAAGTAATATACTGAATCATGGATTTCATTTAATCTAGATCAAATCTATTATTAATTTGTATATCTTGTTTGTATAGATAACTAAATATATTAAATAACTATTTTTTTATTATATTTATATTATATTTATATATATGTATGATATATGTATGGTTTTTAGAATGTTAAAACGAATCTTTCTTTTGTTTTACTCTTTATCGTATTGGATTGACCCAAATTTAGCATTTAGCAATCCAAGAAAATAAAGTTTTCGCGGGCGAATATTTACTCTTTCAATTTCTATTTCAGTTCTATCATTAGTTCATAACTTTTCCGAATAGATGAATTGGTCTCTGGTCGGTTCCGCCATCCCGATTAATGAATCATTCGAATTAATTTTCACTAGAATCTTTTGAATTCACAGGTTCCATCGTTCCCATCGCTTCTTACTTAATGGTTAGGTCTGAATTCTACAATGGAGCTATTAGTTCTTGAGTCAATATTCTTAGTCTTTATTGGCTCGAAGCTCTTTATTTTTTGTTCGATGAGTAGATCCATTTAATGATGAATCCGTATTGATGCGTT